ATTTCCTTAATTTATTTCCTTAATTGAATTTCGGTTGATTAGGACGAAGTTCCTTAAAAACCTCTGCCTTCTTTAAAATATCTTGAACAGTTTCTGTAGGTTGAGCCCCTTTTTCAAGGAAATATAAAATAGCAGGAACATTTAAATAAGTTTGATTCTTTATCGGATCATAAAAACCCACTTTCTGAAGATCTTTTCCTTCTCTTCGGGATCGAACATCAATTGCAACGATTCGATAGATGGCTCATTGGGATAGATGTAGATGAACAACACCCCCCCTAGAAACGTATAGGAAGCTTTCTCCTCGTACGGCTCGAGAAAAATGATTGATTCGAAGTTTTGTCTCTGTATGGAATTCTATCTAAGAAATGACAACTGGATCCATAAAATGATCAAAGCAATTAAAGATGTAAGTCTTTTTTTCTTCGTTCTTCCTTAAAATGCAAAAGAAACCATTCGTACTCTCATAACTCAAGTTGGATAACTTTCAAACAATTCAAAGGAAAATCTTTCGGCAATTTCATTTATTGAGCGGTCTTTCCTCCTTTTTTGTTTGTCTCGTTTAAAATAGGATTCTTCAGTCTGATCCAGTTATTCAGACAATTAAAAAGGTGTTTCCTTGTTCTGGGATCCTTTATCTTTGTTTTATTTTAAATCATTGGGTTTAGACATTACTTCGGTGCTTTTGAATCCTTTCAAAATGGCAGCAACATACCCTTTTTGCGATTTCTATGAAAGAATCCTCCAAGATGATGGATTCCCTCGTGAAACACTTTGGATCGAAAAAGTTTGATCCATTCCAATAAATTTTTTCATTTGAAACTTGCTCGAATTGGATTCTTTCGATTTCCATACCTAAGATATATTTACGAAGTTGTTTCAATTTTTTTATTGATTGGCATTAACCCTAGACCCTTGCCCCGAGAAATAAATTAATACTTTCTACTCGAGCTCCATCATGGACTATTTCCATTCCAAGACAACAAAAAACGAGGGGTTATGGTGAAACAGAACCAATGATGTCGAGCTAAGAGCACCTTCATTCCTACAAAAAATGGTGGATGTACAAATCCACAACGGATCGTGTCCTTCAAGTCGCACGTTGCTTTCTACCACATCGTTTCAAACGAAGTTTTACCATAACATTCCTCTAAGAACCGGTATGAAATTGATTCAATTATGGAATCATGAATAGTCATTGGTTGGGCTGATGTATAAACACTATAATCTATAGTATTTTCTATATCTTCTATATATTTTCTATATCTTCTATATATATAGTATATAGATATAACTAATACTATAGATATTGGTGGATAAAGATTTTTCTGAAGAAGTCTTAGTAAGACCCCATCACTAATATTAATTTGTCTAACATTATAATATTAATTAATAAATATATATAATAAATAATTTGTTTATATAAATAATATAATAATAAATAAGACGAATAAACGAATTCTTTTTGATTCTGCATCTTCACGTGACTTAATAGGAGAGAAAGATTCAGCTTCTAAGGAATGATTAAAACTATTTCTCTTGCGAAATTTCGAATAAATTTCGAAAGTTCCCCCTTCGACATCATTATTCCAAGAAAATTTGATAGTTAAAAATAACTTTTGATCATCTTAGGAAAAAAGATAAGTCTTTTTTTTCATCTGATTGATAAAATCCAAAGAATGGGGAGGTTTTCGTATCTATCAATTCGATCAAATAGACTGAGCAATTGTCACCGTTTATATTTATAGATATTGAAATGAAGGCTTTACCATTACTGATTAACTCCTATCTACCCCGGGACTGATGCAGCATAAATCAAAAGAAGGGGGTGTCCTAGTCTTTTTTATTTTTACGAAATGCGAGCTGTCTAGGCACAAAGCCAAACAAGTCCAGTTTTTGCTCCTTTTTTTCTATTTAAGCCTACCTCATTGATTAAGAATTAAGAGACTTAGTGAATTTAATTAGTACCAAAAAACCCCTCTTGGCGAAAAGTCAAGAAATCTACAAAAAAGAAAATTGAATCTAAGTAGGCTAATTTAGGGGGTAGAGAATACGAGATAGGGAATATGGATTCTTTCGCATCTCGATTCAGTTTTTGAAAAAAAAAAACGATTCATCGAAGAAAAAAATAAGAAACAACAATCACATTCCAGCTAACATTTCGATTTTAAACGGAACATTGTTAAAAAAGCAATCTATATTGTCAGAGAATATATATGTTCTGGGACGGAAGGATTCGAACCTCCGAATAGCGGGACCAAAACCCGTTGCCTTACCACTTGGCCACGCCCCATTTAGATTTCTATGCGATACTAATAAAGTATATTGCTGGTTTTGTTTGTTTGTCAACTCTAGGCCAAATATCTATAGAATAGATTAGATTGGTATTCGGATTTTTCTATGTTTTTGGTATGTGTAGATATAGAATTCAACTTAATTTATTGATCATTACATATAATTCAATTAAGATATTGTATGAAAATATGATTTTTTCGATTCT